ATTTCACTTAAATTTTGGTAAAATATAGATTCGATTAGAATCATCTATATTTATCCATTTGGGACTCTTGACAATTACAACTAAATTAATTAGAATATAATTGCCTATATATTTATTCATATTTATTCATTTGGGACTCTTGACAATTACAACTAAATTAATTAGAATATAATTGCCTATATGAATATTTTTTATTTGAAAAAATAAATCGGTTAGTCCCTTGTATATATGAATATTTTTTATTTGAAAAAATAAATCGGTTAGTCCCTTGCATGAGGTAAGCTTCCATTGGAACAGTTTTTTATTTGTGGTCTATTTAGAAAAAGTAGTTTAGCTTAAATTAAACGTTATACTATACTAGGAGGCAAAACGATGAAAAGAGAGGATTATTTTCGTCGTCAAATTTTGTTGTTTGGTTTGATTGTTATTACTTGGAGTTCTTATATTCATTCAAACTTTATTGTTCGGATACTGTTGAAATCGTCCCTTGTAGCTGGAATTTATTTTGGATTTCCGATGACATTGTCGATGGGTTACACGCATCTCCAACTTATTGCAATTTGTGCTTTATGGAAAGGAGAAAAAGAAATCCAGGAGACGAGAGCCAAACCACTGGGTTTTATTGTGGGGAAGGGCATAATATTTGTATCGCTTTATTTGTATGGACCATTAACTGTAGCTGGGCCTCATATAATAACTGTGCTAGGCCTACCCTATCTTTTCATCAATTTCTTTTTGACCAATAACAAGAATTCGTATTATAGAAGATCTTTGTTTATTTTAAACCAGAAAAAAATGAACGCAGTCAAAAAAAAAAAAAAATATGGAAAATGGAATCGAGTTTTCGTGAAAAATCTTAGGGTTTGGCAGACATTCCTAAAACAGATACTGATTCAATTACTGATTCCATTACTGATTCCATTTTTGAATAACGCCGTGTTTCCAAGCCCCGTCCCGCTACGACTACCAACTATTTTCATGTTTCAATGCCAGAGTAAGATAAGATTCCTACTAGGAATTTGTATTGGGTGGTTGATTGGTTCTATTTTATTGATGGAATCGGTTTTATTTATATTCATATGGATACACAAGAATTTTATTCACCCAAACGGATTCATTCCCCCTAACAGTAAACTGGCTAAAAATCCCCTGGTGATAGAATTGAGGCACCGCTACGTATATTTACGAAATCATATGGACCAAGTCATTACTATTTTAGTAGCGTTTTTCTTCCTTGCCTCTTTAGGAAGAATAGCCTCACCTATTTTTACTATCAAACTTAAAAATATTACCGCATCAAAAAAAAAAAAAGAAGGACAAATAGAAACAAATGACGAAACTGAAGAGGAAGAAGATCCGTACCAAACCGCGGAGATCCAAGTGACTGGAAAGGAAAAAACTGAGGATGAATTCGATCCTCAGTTTGTAGATGGGAATGAAGAAAACTCGAAATTCGCTTCTAAAAAAGAAGAACGTTGGGAATCTCTTAGAAAGAATCTTTTCGACATTAATCAATGGTATCGTCCACTTCGGTATATAAAAAACAGTGCATTCGAAAATGCTGTGAGAAATGAAATGTCACACTATTTTTTTTATCCATGCCAGAGTGATGGCAAGGAACGGATATCTTTTACTTATTCACCTAGTTTAGCGACTTTTTTCGAAATGATAGAAAAAAAGATGTCTCTGTTCCAAATAGAAAAACTATCTTCTGATGAATTATTTAATAATTGGAATTATAGGAATGAACAAAAAAAACAAAACCTAAGTAATGAGTTGCGAAATAGAGTGGAGGCCCTAGATAAGGGATCTCTTTCTCTCAATAAACTTGAAAAAAAGACTCGATTTTGTAATGATGAAAGTCAAGAAGAATATTTACCTGAAAGCTATGATCCTTTATTAAGTGGGGCCTTCCGCGGAAGAATCAAAGGAAGCATAGAAGAAAATTCCACAACAAATTTGACAGAGAAGATTTGGATGAATAAACTTCATCTTATCCTTATGCTTAATGAATTGGAAGCAAAAAGCGATAAATCTAATGGAAAATCAATTTCAAAAGAAATTGGTTATTTATTCAACTTGATTAATGAATTTGCTAGTTCAAATAAAAGTTTTGAAGCATTTACTCTATTTCTAGATTCCGAAGAAGGCAAAATGAATTTAGAAATTCGAAGAAAAGTTTTGAAACTTCTATTCGATCGGATTCTACTAGATCCCCCGGAAAGTATAAAAAACTCTGCCGGATTAAAGGAAATAAGTAAACAAGTTCCGCGATGGCCGTACAAATTAGTGGACGCTTTGGAACACGAAGAGGACGTGAGTGAAGACAAGAAAGATGATTATGAAATTTGTTTACGAAAATACAAACGTATAATACTTTTTGATGACACTCCTGAAGAAGATGAAGAAGATACGGATAAGCAAAAAAAAGGTGCAGAAGATGCAGATAAGCAAAAAAAAGATGCAGAAGATGCAGATAAGCAAAAAAAAGATGCAGAAGATGCAGAAGGTACGGATAAGCACAAAAAAGATGAAGAAGGTACGGATAAGCACAAAAAAGATGAAGAAGGTACGGATAAGCACAAAAAAGATGAAGAAGGTACGGATAAGCACAAAAAAGATGAAGAAGGTACGGATAAGCACAAAAAAGATGAAGAAGGTACGGATAAGCACAAAAAAGATGAAGAAGGTACGGATAAGCACAAAAAAAATGTAGAAGATACGGATAAGCAAAAAAAAGATGTAGAAGATACGGATAAGCAAAAAAAAAAGAGGATCCAAAGAATTAAAGAGAAGAACAAAGAGCCAACCGACATGGCGGATACTGGTGAAGCCGACATGGCGGATACTGGTGAAGCCGACATGGCGGATACTGATGAAGCCGACATGGCGGATGCGGATACTGATGAAGAAGTAGGCCAGGTGGCTTTGGTACGTCATGCACCCGTCGCAGATTGGGTTCGAGAACAAATAAAGGGCTCTATACGAGCCAGGAGACGGAAAACTCCTGTTTTTAAAATCTATCAACCAAGGCCCCGGGCTCCTCTTTTTAGTAGGTTCAGAATAGTCAAATTTATTGCTTTTTATTTGAATATCCTCAAACTTATAAAAAAACTATTTCTAAGGGTTCTAAGGGCGGTGGGTAAAAAGGGAGAGGTCGGTAAAAAAAGGGAGGTCGGTAAAAAAAGGGAGGTGGGTAAAAAAAGGGGGGTGGGTAAAAACACGGAATTCCCAATTTCAAATTCTACAGAGAAAGAAGAAAGTGAGAAACAAATTGAAGAAGAGAACAAAAGAAAAGTTGAAGAAGAGAACAAAAGAAAAGAAAAGTTGAAAAACGAAATACATCAACTAGTGATAGCAGAGGCCTGGGATAGCATTTTTTACGGTCCCGTAATAAGAACTGTTTTTTTACTAACCCAGTCGTTTATTAGACTAAATATTCTAGTACCTTCATTAATAATAACTAAAAATATCATTCGTATGCTATTATTTGAATTTCCCGAATGGTCTGAGGATTTAGCGGATTGGAAGAGAGAAGTGCATGTTAACTGCAGTTATGATGGAGTTCCAGTAACCCAAGAGGAAGAGGAATTCCCCCAAAACTGGGAAACAGATGGTATTCAAATAAAGATAGTATTTCCGTTTCGTCTAAAGTTTCGGCACAGATCGAAAAAAGAATTTCCTCATAAAAATCCAATCAAAAAGAAAGTCAAAAAAGCAAATTTTTCTTTTTTAACAGTTGTGGGGCTGGAAGCGGAAATACCCTTTGGTCCTCCCAAAAAACTTGAAATTTTGGAAGGTTTTTATAAAGAACTCGTTAAAGAAGTCAAAAAGAAAATTAGAAAATTGAAAAAAAAACTTTTTCTAGTTTTAAATTTTTTTAAAGAACAAAGAAAATTGTTACAATTACAACTAGAATTGTTTTTAGAATTGTTTTTGCATTTTTCAGAAGAAACTAAAAACTGGTTCGTCAAAAAAAAAATATTTCTACAAGAAATACTAAACAAACTTTACCAATCACAAAAAAATCAAAAGAATCAAATTCTAGTTGGAGAAGTAAAAGAAAAAGATTCGATAAACACTAATGGGACAATTCAAAAATTGTCCACGAAAATTGAATCTAGAGATTGGACAAATTATTCACCGGCAGAAAGAAAAATGAAAGATTTGACTGATAAAAGAAACACAATCCTAAATCAAATAAATAAAATTAATCAAATAAAGAAAATTACAAAAGAAAAGAAAAAAGGTTATAATGCTAAAAGCTTCAATTTAAAATCATTAAAAAGGATTTTGCAGCTATTAAAAATACGAAATGCCCGATTAGTGCTTAAATCACGTTTTGTTATAAAACTTTGGATTGAGAAGATATACATAGATATCTTCTTAGGTATCATGAATATTACGAGGGTCACTGCACATTTGTTTCTTCAATCCGCAAGGAAAATTTTTTCGAAATTCATTTTCAACAATGAAAAAAATAGGAAAAGACTTGGTAAAAAGAATCCAAATACAATTCACTTTATTTCGATTATAAAAAATATAAAAAAATTAGTTAATATTAATAATAGTACTCTTGGCCTTAGTAGTATGAATTCAGAACTTTTAGTACCCCTGTCCCAAGCATATGTATTGTATAAATTATCAAAAATGGACGTTCTTAACTTATATAAGTTAAGATCTGTCCTTCAATATCACGAAACATCTCCATTTCTGAAAAAGGAAATAAAAGATTTTTTTGAAACCCAAGGGTTACTTCATTCCAAATTTAAAAATAAAAATTTTAGAAATTCTGGAATGAATCAATGGAAAAACTGGTTACGAAATCATTATCAATATAAATACCATTTATCTAAACATCAATGGGATAAATTAATATCCCAAAAAAGGGGAAATAGAAGCAATCAATGCTCTAGGGTTCAAAATAAAGTTTTTCGACATGATCTTTTATCATATAAATCCCTTAATTATGAAGATAATTCCAATATGGAAAAAAGAAATTTTATTGATACGTTCCCTATCAATAATTATGTAGCAGAAGACATTAGGTTTGATTTTGATTTTGATTCTGAGTTTGATTTTGATTTTAAATTGGGTATGTGGGAAAGACCAAAGCGAAAATATTTGCATTGGAAAATACTCCCTTCGATTCCCCAACACCAAGAAGGCACCCCATCAAATGAACAAAAAAAACTTTTAGCAAATGAACAAAAAAAACTTTTAGCAAATGAACAAAAAAAACTTTTAGATTGGGCGGGAATGAATGACGAAAGGGTAACTTTTTCGAATTCCAATTTGGAACTTTGGTTCTTTCAAAAAGTTGTGATATTTTCCAAGGTATATAAGACGAACCCCTCGATAATACCAATCAACTTACTTCTAAATTTAAAAGCAAAGAAAAACGATAATTTAAAAGCAAAGAAAAATGATAATGAAAAAGAAAAGAAAACCGATAATGAAAAAGAAAATAAAAATGATAATGAAAAAGATAATGAAAATAAAAATGATAATGAAAAAGAAAAGAAAACCGATAATGAAAAAGAAAATAAAAATGATAATGAAAAAGAAAAGAAAAATTTAAAAGAAAATAAAAATGATAATGAAAAAGATAATGAAAATAAAAATGATAATGAAAAAGATAATGAAAATAAAAATGATAATGAAAAAGATAATAAAAAGAAAAAAGAAAAGGAAAAGAAGACCCACCTTGAGTTACATCTAGAAAAGTATTTACGTGCTCAAGTACGATGGGAGGGTTCTGTAAATGAAACCCTAATGACTACTCTTCAACTCGGTTCTCTTCTGCTTAAAATGTCAAATACTCGAGGAGTTACTATATCTTATATTAAAAGAAAACAATTGAATATGGATCTTCTATTGATTAAACTGGGTTTTACTGTTCCAGAATTGCTAGAACAGGGAATTTTGATTATCGAACCCGGGTATCTGTCGCTCCAAAATCAAGGAAAATTAATTATGTATCGAACGATAAATGTTTTATTAGTTCATCAGAACAAACAAAAAATTTATCAAAAATACAAAAAAAACAATCAAAGATACAAAAAAAACAATTCTTTTAATAATAAGAAAACTAAATTTCCCGAATCTAGTGAAAGGGGTCAAAGTCTAATTGAAAATATAGAAAAAAAAGATTATGATTTACTTGTTCCTGAAAATATTTTATCCCCTAAACGGCGTCGAGAATTGAGAATTCTAATGTCTTTCAATTCCAAATTAAAGAAAACTAATGCTATTCATAGAAATATAGAAATTTTGAATGATAAGACCCTAAAACATGGGTCTCACGTTTTCGAACTTTTTGAGAGAAAAAAAAGGGGGGGAACTAATTTAAAGTTTTTTCTTTGGCCCAATTATCGATTAGAAGATTTAGCTTGTATGAATCGCTATTGGTTTGATACCAATAATGGCAGTCGATTCAGTATGGTAAGGATACGTATATATCCACGATTGAAAAGTCGATAAGGGTGTATTTTCATATCTTCATATATATATATTTGAAAGCACGTCTGATCTAATATATGGAATGGAAAAAAATGTACACATCCATTCTTTTCCATTCCATATTCCAGAGGAAGTGAAGGTTAGTAGAAGATTAATTGATATATCAAATCAAAATGAACTGACATTATTATTTATTATTACTGATCAAAAAAAATACCTCACACAAAAAATGAAAAACAAAGAGGGGATTTCTTTGTATGATAAAAAATTCATTCATGTCAATTATGTCACAAGAAGAAAACCGGGGATCAGTTGAATTTCAAATAGCGCGCTTTACTAATAAGATACGAAGCCTTACTTCCCATTTGGAATTACATAGAAAAGACTATTTATCGCAGAGAGGTTTACGGAAAATCCTAGGAAAACGCCAACGACTACTATCTTATCTGGCAAAAAAGGATAGAGTACGTTATAACGAATTAATTAACCAATTGGCTATTCGGGAGTCAAAAACTCGTTAATTGGGAGGATTTTTTGAATTATTTGATTTATTAGATTAGATCTTGAATTTTAATGAGCTTCTTTTAGTTTTCAGGAATTCATGGAAGAATGAAGCGAGGAAACCTCTATGAATGTACCGGCTACAAGAAAAGACCTTATGATAGTTAATATGGGTCCCCACCACCCATCAATGCATGGTGTTCTACGACTTATTGTTACTCTAGACGGTGAAGATGTTATTGACTGTGAACCAATATTAGGTTATTTACACCGAGGAATGGAAAAAATTGGGGAAAACCGAACAATTATACAATATTTGCCTTATGTAACACGTTGGGATTATTTAGCTACTATGTTCACAGAAGCAATAACAGTAAATGGGCCGGAACAGTTGGCAAATATTCAAGTACCGAAAAGAGCCAGCTATATCAGAGTTATTTTGTTGGAGTTGAGTCGTATAGCTTCTCATCTGTTATGGCTTGGCCCTTTTATGGCGGATATTGGTGCACAGACTCCTTTTTTCTATATTTTTAGAGAAAGGGAGTTAGTATATGATTTATTCGAAGCTGCCACTGGTATGAGAATGATGCATAATTTTTTTCGTATCGGAGGAGTAGCAGCTGATCTACCTCATGGCTGGATAGATAAATGTTTGGATTTCTGCGATTATTTTTTAACAAGAGTTACTGAATATCAAAAACTCATTACGCGAAATCCTATTTTTTTAGAACGAGTTGAAGGAGTAGGTATTGTTGGCGCAGAGGAAGCAATAAATTGGGGTTTATCAGGACCAATGCTACGAGCTTCCGGAGTACAATGGGATCTTCGTAAAGTGGATCATTATGAGTCTTACGACGAATTTGATTGGGAAGTTCCGTGGCAAAAAGAGGGAGATTCATTAGCTCGTTATTTAGTCCGAATTGGTGAAATGACGGAATCCATAAAAATTATTCAACAGGCGTTGGAAAGAATTCCGGGGGGTCCCTATGAAAATTTAGAAACCCGACATTTTGATAGAGAAAGGCATCCGGAATGGGACGATTTTGAATATCGATTCATTAGTAAAAAAACTTCCCCTACTTTTGAATTGCCTAAACAAGAACTTTATGTGAGAGTTGAAGCCCCAAAGGGGGAGTTGGGAATTTTTCTGATAGGGGATCAGAGTAGTTTTCCTTGGCGATGGAAAATTCGTCCGCCGGGTTTTATAAATTTGCAAATTCTTCCTCAATTAATTAAAAGAATGAAATTGGCAGATATTATGACAATACTAGGTAGCATAGATATTATTATGGGAGAAGTTGATCGTTGAAATGATAATTGATACAACCGAAGTACAAGCTATCAATTCTTTTTTCAGATTGGAAGCCTTAAACGAAATCTATGGAATTCTATGGATCCTTGCCCCTATTTTGGCTCTTGTATTGGGAATTACGATAGGTGTACTAGTAATTGTATGGTTAGAAAGAGAAATATCCGCGGGGCTACAACAACGTATTGGACCTGAATATGCCGGTCCTTTGGGAGTTCTTCAAGCTCTAGCGGATGGGACAAAACTGCTTTTCAAAGAGAATCTTTTTCCATCTAGAGGGGATATTCGTTTATTCAGTATCGGACCGTCTATAGCAGTCATATCAGCTCTATTAAGCTATTCAGTAATTCCTTTTGGCTATCGCTTTGTTTTAGCGGATCTAAATATCGGTGTTTTTTTATGGATTGCGGTTTCAAGTATTGTTCCCATCGGACTTCTTATGTCAGGATATGGATCAAATAATAAATATTCTTTTTTAGGTGGTCTACGAGCTGCTGCTCAATCCATTAGTTATGAAATCCCATTAACTCTCTGTGTATTATCCATATCTCTACGTGCGATTCGTTGAAACAGAAACATTTCCTTTTTGCTTTCTCTTTTGGAAGAAAGCAAAATGAATTGAATAGATATCTTCCGTTTTTTATATTCATCATTTGGGAATAAAATGGAATAGTTATATGAGTGAAAGAAAACTGCTTTGAAATTTGTAGTAAAAAAACTTGAGACTCATTTCCTATGTACAAGAATAAAGCGGAAATAAACATAAAAAGACGAGACCGGTTGCCCCACGATTGGTTGATTAGCCAACCTACTTTGAAGCGGGTTTAAAAGACCATTATTTAGTTTTCACTATTATTTCTATGTATTACCCTAATGCTAACGAGAGATTGCGCAAAAATGAGTAGATGGTTAGGAACACCAAGATACACAAAGGATTAGTAAGAGAGAGTAAAAAAAAAATTATGTATTAGGGAAGATTTTGGGGGATTTTGAATTGGTAGAAATGCTTGAATAGTACTCCCCCGGATTCCGATCCAGAGTATGCTTCCACCTACTGATAAAAAAATAACTATCAAGAACGAAATAATCCTTTTTTTTTTTTCAGAAAGAAGACTAGGAAGGCACTTTTTTGTCTTATCGATATTCCCGATAGTTAATTATCTTATTTCTATTGATAACGATAAAACTTGTGTTATAATGTATGACTTACTAGAATAAAAAAAAATGAATTTTAGTAGTCATATGTGAAATCCATAAGTTAAGATAGCTGGTGGTATTGCTAGAAGGGGTATTTTATTGAAGGATTCAAGTTATTACTCAACAAATAAAAATAAATATTTCAATGAAATATTTATTTGTGAGGATGAGATCAATTCAGAAGTTATTCTAACAGACAGAATTTTTTTGGTCGAATTTGAAAATGTTGGCTAACTTTTGACTCTTTATCATACAAACGAATCAAGATACAAGAAAAAAAAATAGAATACAATCCATCGATCTTTGAACTTATATTTTTTCTGACCCTATAGGAGCCGTATGAGGTGAAAATTTCATGTACAGTTCTGGAATAGCGGTGGAAATAGTGATATTCTCGCCGACTAGAATTATCTAATAGTTCAAGTACAGTTGATATAGTTGAGGCACAATCCAAACATGGATTATGGGGGTGGAATTTGTGGCGTCAACCCGTAGGATTTCTAACTTTTCTAATCTCTTCCCTAGCAGAATGTGAGAGATTGCCTTTTGATTTACCAGAAGCAGAAGAAGAATTAGTAGCTGGTTATCAAACCGAATACTCGGGTATAAAATTTGGTTTATTTTACGTTGCTTCCTATCTAAATTTATTGGTTTCTTCATTATTTGTAACAATTCTTTACTTAGGCGGTTGGAATATCTTTATTCCGCACATATTCGTGAATGGTTTTTTTGAAATAAAAAATGGGGGTAGGTTGTTTGGAATAACAATTGGTATCTTTAGTACATTAGTTAAAACTTATTTGTTCTTGTTCATATCTATTACAACAAGATGGAGTTTACCTCGACTAAGAATGGATCAACTATTAAATTTTGGATGGAAATTTCTTTTACCTATCTCTCTTGGTAATCTATTATTAACAACCTCTTCCCAACTCCTTTCGCTTTAAAAAAAATAATTTTGGATATTCACGACTTCTCTGACACAAGAGAAAGAAAATTTTTCATAAATTAAATATAGGAATATGCTCACCATGATAACTGGATTCATCAATTATGGTCAACAAAGCAGACGCGCTGCACAATACATTGGTCAAAGTTTCATGATTACCTTATCTCACGCAAATCGGTTACCTGTAACTATTCAATATCCTTATGAAAAATTAATTACATCGGAACGTTTACGGGGCCGAATCCACTTTGAATTTGATAAATGCATTGCTTGTGAAGTATGTGTTCGAGTATGCCCTATAAATTTACCTGTTGTTGATTGGAAGCTCGAAAACGAGATTCGAAAGAAACGTTTACTTAATTACAGCATTGATTTTGGAATTTGTATTTTTTGTGGAAATTGCGTCGAGTATTGTCCAACGAATTGCTTATCAATGACCGAGGAATATGAGCTTTCTACTTATGATCGTCACGAATTGAATTATAATCAAATCGCTTTAGGGCGTTTACCGATACGCATAATTGACGATTATACAATTCGAACAATTTTTAATTCAACGAACTAAATGGGGAAGGGCCAGATTCTTATTAATCTAAATTTAATTTTTTTGATAAATTCAAATTACATTTGAATTCAATCTTTAAGAGGCCCAATATATTTTTTCCATTTGTCCTGTTGAATAATTTTAAAAACCCAAAATCCCTACTCTTTATTTCGTTTAGAGAAAGGTTTGTAACAATCCCATATTTTAACTTTAAAGAAAAAATATGTTAATAGATGTAAGTCTGAATTATATCTCTATTTTTTTTATTTAAATTCCAAATGTCAAGTTTTTTAAATTTGAATTAATAGGTATAAAGTAATCAAAAGAATTAGAGCTGCTCTAATTTCCATCCGTCCGGGTTTAATTTAAATAGAACCCAATTAGAAAATAGAAAAAAGTTGTTCCTGGTCGGATCAACAAAATTATGAAAAAACAATTCGATTTTTTGATCGGGTATTTTAACGTGCAATGGATTTGCCGGGGTCAATACATGATTTTATTTTAGTCTCTCTGGGCTTAGTTCTTATCGTAGGGGGTTTGGGGGTAGTATTACTTACTAACCCAATTTATTCTGCCTTTTCATTGGGATTGGTTCTTGTTTGTATATCTTTATTTTATATTTTATCAAATTCTCACTTTGTAGCTGCCGCCCAACTCCTTATTTATGTGGGAGCTATAAATGTTTTAATTCTATTTGCTGTGATGTTCATGAATGGTTCCGAATATTCCAAGGATTTGAGCCTTTGGACTGTTGGGGATGGGGTTACTTCCTTAATTTGTACAAGTATTTTTGTTTCACTAATTACTATTATTTCCGATACGTCCTGGTATGCGATTATTTGGACTACCAGAACAAACCAGATTCTAGAGCAAGATTTAACAAATAATGGTCAACAAATTGGAATTCATTTATCAACGGACTTTTTTCTTCCATTTGAATTCATTTCAATAATTCTCTTAGTTACTTTGATAGGTGCGATTACTGTGGCTCGGCAGTAAGAAATTTCTAGAATTAGCATTCAAATTTTAAGTTTTCCTAAGTTATTCCATTCATTTTTTTTCAATTCTATTTTAAAATGCTTTCTGACTCAAATCTTTTATTGAATTTAGGCCAAATATAGTTCTTTGTTCTGCATTTATTATTATTCTAATCAACCCAATTAGTTGGCTATTTGAATTCAATTTTTGTTCATATTGAAATAAACTGAACTGGATCAGGAGTTGTTGAATAATGCTCGAGCATGTACTTGTTTTGAGTGCCTATTTATTTTCTATTGGGATCTATGGATTGATCACGAGTCGAAATATGGTTAGGGCACTTATGTGTCTTGAACTTCTATTGAATGCAGTTAATATAAATTTCATAACATTTTCTGATTTTTTTGATAATCGTCAATTAAAAGGAAATATTTTTTCAATTTTTGTTATAGCTATCGCAGCCGCCGAAGCAGCTATTGGACCGGCTATTCTTTCGTCGATTTATCGTAATATAAAATCCATCCGTATTAATCAATCGAATTTGTTGAATAAGTAATAATAATAATCATATAAACTATGATATTTAGCAATTGTAATTGGCATGTATGATATATAAGGTATGTGATCAGCTTATAAGAAATTCAAATCTATCGCCTGAGGTAATTTGGAATTGAATATCAAGATTCTGGTAAATCACTTAAATCATTGCTTCATCTGGTGTCTAAATAGAGGATTCATTTAGAAATGGACTAGATCGAAAATTTTGGGCATTCAAAAAACGTAGAGATCCAATGGCACACTCAGTAAAGATTTATGATACATGTATAGGCTGTACTCAATGCGTCCGGGCCTGTCCCACAGATGTATTAGAAATGATACCTTGGGACGGATGTAAAGCAAAACAAATAGCCTCGGCTCCTCGAACAGAGGATTGTGTTGGTTGTAAGAGATGTGAATCCGCCTGCCCAACGGATTTCTTGAGTGTTCGGGTATATTTATTGCACGAAACAACCCGAAGCATGGGCCTAGCTTATTGAAAATTTACCGAAAAACCACTTGAACATATTTGATCTTTTGTTTACCGACAAAAACCCGCGCTTGAAAAAAATAAATATATTTGCGAGCACGGGTTTTCTGGGCTAAGTATATCTTGTCTTTATCATGAATTCTTTTCCTTGGTTAACAATATTTGTAGTTTTACCTATATCAGCGGGTTCCATAATTTTCCTTTTTCCTCATAGAGGAAATAAGGTAATTAGGTGGTATACTTTATATATATGTATCTTAGAATTCCTTTTAATGACCTATGCATTTGCTTATTATTTTCAATTGAATGATCCGTTAAGACAATTAACAGAAAATTATAAATGGATCCCTTTTTTTGATTTTTACTGGAGATTGGGAATAGATGGACTTTCTATAGCACCTATTTTACTGACAGGATTTATCACGACTTTAGCCACTTTAGCCGCTTGGCCGGTTACGCGTGATTCCCGATTATTTCATTTTTTGATGTTAGCAATGTATAGTGGTCAAATAGGATTATTTTCGTCTCAAGATCTTTTACTTTTTTTCATTATGTGGGAATTAGAATTAATTCCTGTTTATCTGCTTCTATCCATGTGGGGAGGAAAAAAACGTCTGTATTCCGCTACAAAATTTATTTTATATACTGCAGGAAGTTCCGCTTTTTTATTAATAGGAGCTTTGGGTATCGCTTTATATGGTTCTAATGAGCCAACATTCAATTTTGAAACATCAGCCAATCAATCATATCCTGTCGCTCTCGAAATATTATTCTATATTGTATTTCTTATTGCTTTTGCTGTCAAATTACCGATTATACCCTTCCATACATGGTTACCGGACACCCACGGAGAAGCGCACTACAGTACTTGTATGCTTCTAGCAGGAATCTTATTAAAAATGGGAGCGTATGGGTTGATTCGAATTAATATGGAATTTTTGCCGCGTGCACATTCTATATTTTCCCCTCTCTTAATAATGGTAGGCTCAATCCAAATAATCTATGCAGCTTCAACATCTCCTGGTCAACGAAATTTAAAAAAGAGAATAGCCTATTCGTCTGTATCTCATATGGGTTTTCTAATTATAGGAATTTGCTCTATAAATGATATGGGCCTCAACGGAGCCGTTTTACAAATAGTATCACATGGATTTATTGGTGCTGCACTTTTTTTCTTGGCGGGAACGGGTTATGATAGAACTCGTCTTGCTTACCTTGACGACATGGGGGGGCTGGCTGCCCCAATGCCAAAGATATTTACGATGTTCAGTATATTATCACTAGGCTCCCTCGCATTACCGGGCATGAGTGGGTTTTTTGCAGAATTTATAATATTTTTTGGAATAATTACCGGACCAAAATATCTTTTACTATCAAAAATAGTAATTACATCCATAATGGCAGTTGGAATGATATTAACTCCTATTTATTTATTATCTATGTTACGCCAGATGTTCTATGGATACAAACTTTTGAATGCCCCAAATTTTTATTTTTTTGATGCCGGCCCCCGGGAACTTTTTGTTTCGATCTCACTCCTTCTCCCTGTAATAGGCATTGGTATTTATCCGGATTTTGTTTTTTCATTATCAGTTGAAAAGATCGAAATTCTTTTATCTAATTATTTTTATAGTTTCTAGATTTTTTCATAAATAAAACAACAAAACATTAAAAAAATCATTATAATATAACGAAAAATATCGAAATTTTAAATTGAACTAAAAAAAGGAATCTTAATAAAAAATATTAGGTTTTTTTGAGAACTTTTTGAATTACTCCATTTAATTTTTACTCAAAAAGTTCTCACCTGTTTGTTTGAGGCTTGTTCTATATTCAAATTAGACTATGGTGTCCTCTAGGCAGATTTCCCAGCCCACACCTTTTTCAGTTCAATTAGATGTTAATGTAAATGAACCATAACTATGAAGTCCTATTCCTAATAAATTAACCCCAAAATAACATGTCCAAATAAAAAAAAAGCCAATTGAAGCAACAATTGCGGAATTTAAACCTTCCCCATTTTTATTTACTCGAATATGGAAATAAATCGCGAATATAATCCAAGTAATAAACGCCCAAGTTTCTTTTGGGTCCCAACTCCAATAAGACCCCCATGCTTCATTAGCCCATACTGCTCCCGAAAGAATACCAATAGTTAAAAAGAAAAATCCCATACCAATAATGCGAAAACCCCAATGATCTAATTGTTGAATCAATTGAACTTTATAATAATTCCGAGAAGAAAGAAAATCAAAAGAAGTATTTCTTAAAACATTTATTTTTTTCTTGATACGTTGGGTTCCACGAATAGAAAATGAATCCAACTTTTTCCTTTTCTCATTATCAACAATTCTTATAACATTTCGAAATGTAATTACGAGAAGAGCCACGGATACTAATGATCCACATAACAGGGCGGCATAACCCAATACCATCATACTTACGTGCATCATTAACCATTGGGATTGAAGGGCGGGGACTAAGATTCCGGATTGGTGCATATTAGTTAAAAGGCCGGAAGTAGCAAATCCCTGAGTAAAAAACGTACTTGGCGCTGTTATTGGTCTTAAATAATCCTTATTTTTTAAATAAGGAACCATATGAATAATGGATAAGATCCATGAAAGAAATATTAATGATTCATATAAATTACTTAATGGTAAATGTCCCGAATAAATCCAACGAGTAAGTAATAATCCTGTTATACAAAAAAAGCAGGTTATCTTTCCTTTTTCTGACGAATCATAGAGTTCTACGAATTCAGCGCCTAATAAGGTTAGCAAATGAATTGTAGTTCCAATTGAAACGGCTGAAAAGGATATATGAATTAATATATGCTCTAAAGTAGAAAATATCATAAAAAATAGAATTTTCAAAAAAGGGTATAGAATTGAATTCATTAATACTATAATAGTTTTATTATAGTAGAGCCATATAGTATTATGGGACTTGTTGGACCTTTTTGAAAATTATGCCGCCACTCGGACTCGAACCGAGATGCTCTCGCACTGCTTCCTAAGAGCAGCGTGTCTACCGATTTCACCATGGCGGCTTTTTCAAAATCGTAATAACCTATTATTTTACTTAATGTGCCCAATTTCTATTACTTTAATACTGGGTTTTGTGTCTGCTCCTCGATCAAAAATAAAAAACTATTGTAAAAAGTTCTGCCTTCTCTCCATATCCATAGAGAGAAGAGAACTAAAAAAACTTTTGACTGTTTACATTTTACATTTATTTAATTTTTTGAATAGAAAAACTTCTATTTTTTTCACTTTGTAGAAATTCCTATTTCTATTCCACGCATTTAGAAATACTTCTTTTTTTGTATTAATCATTAAACGTTTTCTTTTATCTACTGAATTCATCGTAGGATTGGATTTAGCAATTCAATTAGGCAGCAGTTGTGATATATTTTATAAAAAATAAAAGAGTGGTTACAGTTTTCTCTCATTCATATTGAGAGTTCAATTTTCAGAAAGATTGTTTAATTGATTTGAATATTTGATATATAATTTGATACATCTTAGAATGTAAACGAAAATTTTTAAAACAAAATTGACATGGCATATTTGTCAATTCTGCAGTAGTTTTTTTTTCTTCTCTTTTTTTCCCAATCTACTTTAGCATTTTTAGGAGGTAGTACACAAAAAAGTTATATTTTTGATGCCAACCTGTTTATTTTGTTTTGTGCACAAAAAAACTTTTTGAATCACCAGTAGAAAGAGATTTCGCTAACGAAAAAGCTTTCCGAGCGGCCCAATACCCCCCCTTTTTCCAAATATTTTTTCTAATACGCTTTTTTGATATAGAAGTACGCTTTTTCGGAACTGCCATTAAAAAAAACTTTTTTTGTTCTGGTTGGATGTCAAAGACATTTATTGTTCAAAAAAATGCGCTCGGTACTATGCGTACCTGACTTAGTAGATTAAAGAATTCGGAATAAATAAAATACCCTTAAATAACTTAAATAAATTGAATTCGAACCCATGACCAATTAGACAAAACCCGAGAGTTCTACCGATAATAAGCTAATAAATTGAATTCCCCAAAATTAAATTGAATTCGAACCCATGACTCAGCGGAAAAAAACCGAGCGTTATCCCTCCGAATCTCTCTTCTCGAAGAGAGAGGTAGGATTAGTTATTTCTCTAGGACCTACTAATATTGTGTACAGCAAATAACAGCAAATTTTCTATCCACTACCCCCCATGGTTATCCATTCCGCCCGTTTGGATAAAAAATACGCATGAGTATGTGCATAGTCAATAAAAAAATTTGAAGTTTATTGACCTTCATAATTTCTTTTTCCTCCTTTTTTCAATTTTTAAAAAGTTAATATGCTAAAAAATTAGCAATAATTATTCTAATTATATTATATACTTCATTGTTAATTAATGCAAGTCTTAATGCAAGTCATTCTTAATTTTCATTCAAAATAATAAGATTTATTTATGCAACATACATATCAATATTCATGGATCATACCCGCCCTTACACTTCCAGTTCCTGCGTTACTCGGACTTGGACTCCTACTTTTTCCGGAAGCAATAAAAAAACGTCGTCGTATCTCGGCTTTTACAAGCGTTTTCTTCTTAAGTATAGTTTTGGTTTTTTCAATAGATCCCTTTATTCAGCAAATAAATAATGGTTCTATCTATCAATATATATGGTCTTGGACTATCAATAATGATTTTTCTTTAGAATTTGGATACTTAATAGACCCACTTACTTCTATTTTGTCAATATTAATTACTACGGTTGGTATTTTGGTTCTTATTTATAGTGACAATTATATGTCTCATGATCGAGGATATTTGAGATTTTTTTCATATATGACTTTTTTCACTAATTTAATGTTAACATTAGTTACTAGTTCAAATTTGATACAAATTTATATTTTTTGGGAATTGGTTGGAATGTGTTCTTATTTACTAATAGGTTTTTGGTTTGCACGACCTATTGCCTCGAATGCTTGTCAAAAAGCCTTTTTAACTAATCGTGTTGGGGATTTTGGTTTATTATTAGGAATTTTAGGTCTTTATTGGCTAACGGGCAGTTTCGAATTTCGAGATTTGTTTGAAATAGTTACTAACTTAAATAAGGAGGTTAATCCTTTATTTGTTTCTTTTTGTGCCTTACTATTATTTTCTGGTCCAATTGCCAAATCGGCCCAATTTCCTCTTCATGTATGGTTACCAGACGCGATGGAAGGACCTACTCCTATTTCGGCTCTGATACACGCTGCTACAATGGTAGCAGCGGGAATTTTTCTTGTAGCGCGCCTTCTTCCCCTTTTCGTCGTTATACCTTACATAATGAATATAATAGCCTTGGTAGGAATAATAACAGGATTTTTAGGAGCTACTTTAGCTCTTGCTCAAAAAGATATTAAGAAAAGTTTAGCCTATTCTACAATGTCTCAACTGGGTTATATGATGTTAGCTTTAGGTATAGGATCTTATCGGGCAGCACTTTTTCATTTGATTACTCATGCTTATTCGAAAGCATTGTTATTTTTAGGATCGGGCTCTATTATTCATTCAATGGAAACTATTGTTGGCTATTCTCCAGATAAGAGCCAAAATATGGTTCTTATGGGAGGTTTAAAAAAGCATGTTCCAGTTACCCAACGTGCTTTTTTAGTGGGAACTCTTTCCCTTTGTGGTATTCCCCCCCTCGCTTGCTTTTGGTCTAAAGACCTAATTCTTAATGATAGTTGGTTGTATTCACCTAATTTTGGAATAATAGCTTATTCCACAGCAGCATTAACGGGATTTTATATGTTTCGTGTTTATTTACTTACTTTTGAAGGACATTTAAATGTTCATTTTCAAAATTATAGTGGCAAAAAAAATAGTTCATTCTATTCAATATCTATATGGGGTAATGAAAACTAAAAAAAATGTTAAAAAAAAAACGAAAATTCGGTTTATTAACTTTATTAAAAATTAATACTCCTGAAAGGCTTTTCTTTTGTTGGAAAAATATGTATCTAATTGAGAATAATGAACGAAAAAGGGGGTGGCCCCTTATTATTACTCCTAAATTGATTAATCAGGTTTGTTTTTTTTATCCGCAGGAAGCGGACAAGACTATGTTATTTCCGCTTCTTGTCTTGGGATTCTTTACTTTTTTTATTGAAGGTATAGGAATCCCTTTTACTAAATTCAATCAAGAAGAAATGAATTTGGATGTATTATCCAAATTGTTAAGGGCGACTTTAAACTTTTTTGCTGATAATGCAAAAATATCTTGGGATTGGTTAGAGTTTATAATAAACGCAACCTTTTCTGTCAGTATAGCTTATTTTGGAATATTTATAGCGTCTTCTTTATATAAGCCTGTTTATTCGTCGTTTCAAAATTTGAACTTTTTGAATTCATTTGCAAAAAGGGGTCTTAAGAGATTCGTTAGGGACAGAATACTCCATGTCATATATGATTGGTCCTATAATCGTGGTTACATCGATACCTTTTATGCAAAATCAGTAAGTGAAAGTGTAAGGGTATTTGCTAAATTAACGGATTTTCTTGATAAACGCATAATTGATGGAATTACTAATGGAGTTGGTTTTACGAGTTTACTTCTCGGAGAAGGTATAAAATATGTAGGAGTAGGTCGCGTTTCTTCTTATCTTTTTTTGTATTTATTAAATGTATTAATATTTTTAATATTTTACTTAGTAATTTACTACTTTGTTTAGTTTTTCCATTTTATTTTATTATTATTAATTCCCTAATACATAATTTTTTTTTTACTCTCTCTTACTAATCCTTTGTGTATCTTGGTGTTCCTAACCATCTACTCATTTTTGCGCAATCTCTCGTTAGCATTAGGGTAATACATAGAAATAATAGTGAAAACTAAATAATGGTCTTTTAAACCCGCTTCAAAGTAGGTTGGCTAATCAACCAATCGTGGGGCAACCGGTCTCGTCTTTTTATGTTTATTTCCGCTTTATTCTTGTACATAGGAAATGAGTCTCAAGTTTTTTTACTACAAATTTCAAAGCAGTTTTCTTTCACTCATATAACTATTCCATTTTATTCCCAAATGATGAATATAAAAAACGGAAGATATCTATTCAATTCATTTTGCTTTCTTCCAAAAGAGAAAGCAAAAAGGAAATGTTTCTGTTTCAACGAATCGCACGTAGAGATATGGATAATACACAGAGAGTTAATGGGATTTCATAACTAATGGATTGAGCAGCAGCTCGTAGACCACCTAAAAAAGAATATTTATTATTTGATCCATATCCTGACATAAGAAGTCCGATGGGAACAATACTTGAAACCGCAATCCATAAAAAAACACCGATATTTAGATCCGCTAAAACAAAGCGATAGCCAAAAGGAATTACTGAATAGCTTAATAGAGCTGATATGACTGCTATAGACGGTCCGATACTGAATAAACGAATATCCCCTCTAGATGGAAAAAGATTCTCTTTGAAAAGCAGTTTTGTCCCATCCGCTAGAGCTTGAAGAACTCCCAAAGGACCGGCATATTCAGGTCCAATACGTTGTTGTAGCCCCGCGGATATTTCTCTTTCTAACCATACAATTACTAGTACACCTATCGTAATTCCCAATACAAGAGCCAAAATAGGGGCAAGGATCCATAGAATTCCATAGATTTCGTTTAAGGCTTCCAATCTGAAAAAAGAATTGATAGCTTGTACTTCGGTTGTATCAATTATCATTTCAACGATCAACTTCTCCCATAATAATATCTATGCTACCTAGTATTGTCATAATATCTGCCAATTTCATTCTTTTAATTAATTGAGGAAGAATTTGCAAATTTATAAAACCCGGCGGACGAATTTTCCATCGCCAAGGAAAACTACTCTGATCCCCTATCAGAAAAATTCCCAACTCCCCCTTTGGGGCTTCAACTCTCACATAAAGTTCTTGTTTAGGCAATTCAAAAGTAGGGGAAGTTTTTTTACTAATGAATCGATATTCAAAATCGTCCCATTCCGGATGCCTTTCTCTATCAAAATGTCGGGTTTCTAAATTTTCATAGGGACCCCCCGGAATTCTTTCCAACGCCTGTTGAATAATTTTTATGGATTCCGTCATTTCACCAATTCGGACTAAATAACGAGCTAATGAATCTCCCTCTTTTTGCCACGGAACTTCCCAATCAAATTCGTCGTAAGACTCATAATGATCCACTTTACGAAGATCCCATTGTACTCCGGAAGCTCGTAGCATTGGTCCTGATAAACCCCAATTTATTGCTTCCTCTGCGCCAACAATACCTACTCCTTCAACTCGTTCTAAAAAAATAGGATTTCGCGTAATGAGTTTTTGATATTCAGTAACTCTTGTTAAAAAATAATCGCAGAAATCCAAACATTTATCTATCCAGCCATGAGGTAGATCAGCTGCTACTCCTCCGATACGAAAAAAATTATGCATCATTCTCATACCAGTGGCAGCTTCGAATAAATCATATACTAACTCCCTTTCTCTAAAAATATAGAAAAAAGGAGTCTGTGCACCAATATCCGCCATAAAAGGGCCAAGCCATAACAGATGAGAAGCTATACGACTCAACTCCAACAAAATAACTCTGATATAGCTGGCTCTTTTCGGTACTTGAATATTTGCCAACTGTTCCGGCCCATTTACTGTTATTGCTTCTGTGAACATAGTAGCTAAATAATCCCAACGTGTTACATAAGGCAAATATTGTATAATTGTTCGGTTTTCCCCAATTTTTTCCATTCCTCGGTGTAAATAACCTAATATTGGTTCACAGTCAATAACATCTTCACCGTCTAGAGTAACAATAAGTCGTAGAACACCATGCATTGATGGGTGGTGGGGACCCATATTAACTATCATAAGGTCTTTTCTTGTAGCCGGTACATTCATAGAGGTTTCCTCGCTTCATTCTTCCATGAATTCCTGAAAACTAAAAGAAGCTCATTAAAATTCAAGATCTAATCTAATAAATCAAATAATTCAAAAAATCCTCCCAATTAACGAGTTTTTGACTCCCGAATAGCCAATTGGTTAATTAATTCGTTATAACGTACTCTATCCTTTTTTGCCAGATAAGATAGTAGTCGTTGGCGTTTTCCTAGGATTTTCCGTAAACCTCTCTGCGATAAATAGTCTTTTCTATGTAATTCCAAATGGGAAGTAAGGCTTCGTATCTTATTAGTAAAGCGCGCTATTTGAAATTCAACTGATCCCCGGTTTTCTTCTTGTGACATAATTGACATGAATGAATTTTTTATCATACAAAGAAATCCCCTCTTTGTTTTTCATTTTTTGTGTGAGGTATTTTTTTTGATCAGTAATAATAAATAATAATGTCAGTTCATTTTGATTTGATATATCAATTAATCTTCTACTAACCTTCACTTCCTCTGGAATATGGAATGGAAAAGAATGGATGTGTACATTTTTTTCCATTCCATATATTAGATCAGACGTGCTTTCAAATATATATATATGAAGATATGAAAATACACCCTTATCGACTTTTCAATCGTGGATATATACGTATCCTTACCATACTGAATCGACTGCCATTATTGGTATCAAACCAATAGCGATTCATACAAGCTAAATCTTCTAATCGATAATTGGGCCAAAGAAAAAACTTTAAATTAGTTCCCCCCCTTTTTTTTCTCTCAAAAAGTTCGAAAACGTGAGACCCATGTTTTAGGGTCTTATCATTCAAAATTTCTATATTTCTATGAATAGCATTAGTTTTCTTTAATTTGGAATTGAAAGACATTAGAATTCTCAATTCTCGACGCCGTTTAGGGGATAAAATATTTTCAGGAACAAGTAAATCATAATCTTTTTTTTCTATATTTTCAATTAGACTTTGACCCCTTTCACTAGATTCGGGAAATTTAGTTTTCTTATTATTAAAAGAATTGTTTTTTTTGTATCTTTGATTGTTTTTTTTGTATTTTTGATAAATTTTTTGTTTGTTCTGATGAACTAATAAAACATTTATCGTTCGATACATAATTAATTTTCCTTGATTTTGGAGCGACAGATACCCGGGTTCGATAATCAAAATTCCCTGTTCTAGCAATTCTGGAACAGTAAAACCCAGTTTAATCAATAGAAGATCCATATTCAATTGTTTTCTTTTAATATAAGATATAGTAACTCCTCGAGTATTTGACATTTTAAGCAGAAGAGAACCGAGTTGAAGAGTAGTCATTAGGGTTTCATTTACAGAACCCTCCCATCGTACTTGAGCACGTAAATACTTTTCTAGATGTAACTCAAGGTGGGTCTTCTTTTCCTTTTCTTTTTTCTTTTTATTATCTTTTTCATTATCATTTTTATTTTCATTATCTTTTTCATTATCATTTTTATTTTCATTATCTTTTTCATTATCATTTTTATTTTCTTTTAAATTTTTCTTTTCTTTTTCATTATCATTTTTATTTTCTTTTTCATTATCGGTTTTCTTTTCTTTTTCATTATCATTTTTATTTTCATTATCTTTTTCATTATCATTTTTATTTTCTTTTTCATTATCGGTTTTCTTTTCTTTTTCATTATCATTTTTCTTTGCTTTTAAATTATCGTTTTTCTTTGCTTTTAAATTTAGAAGTAAGTTGATTGGTATTATCGAGGGGTTCGTCTTATATACCTTGGAAAATATCACAACTTTTTGAAAGAACCAAAGTTCCAAATTGGAATTCGAAAAAGTTACCCTTTCGTCATTCATTCCCGCCCAATCTAAAAGTTTTTTTTGTTCATTTGCTAAAAGTTTTTTTTGTTCATTTGCTAAAAGTTTTTTTTGTTCATTTGATGGGGTGCCTTCTTGGTGTTGGGGAATCGAAGGGAGTATTTTCCAATGCAAATATTTTCGCTTTGGTCTTTCCCACATACCCAATTTAAAATCAAAATCAAACTCAGAATCAAAATCAAAATCAAACCTAATGTCTTCTGCTACATAATTATTGATAGGGAACGTATCAATAAAATTTCTTTTTTCCATATTGGAATTATCTTCATAATTAAGGGATTTATATGATAAAAGATCATGTCGAAAAACTTTATTTTGAACCCTAGAGCATTGATTGCTTCTATTTCCCCTTTTTTGGGATATTAATTTATCCCATTGATGTTTAGATAAATGGTATTTATATTGATAATGATTTCGTAACCAGTTTTTCCATTGATTCATTCCAGAATTTCTAAAATTTTTATTTTTAAATTTGGAATGAAGTAACCCTTGGGTTTCAAAAAAATCTTTTATTTCCTTTTTCAGAAATGGAGATGTTTCGTGATATTGAAGGACAGATCTTAACTTATATAAGTTAAGAACGTCCATTTTTGATAATTTATACAATACATATGCTTGGGACAGGGGTACTAAAAGTTCTGAATTCATACTACTAAGGCCAAGAGTACTATTATTAATATTAACTAATTTTTTTATATTTTTTATAATCGAAATAAAGTGAATTGTATTTGGATTCTTTTTACCAAGTCTTTTCCTATTTTTTTCATTGTTGAAAATGAATTTCGAAAAAATTTTCCTTGCGGATTGAAGAAACAAATGTGCAGTGACCCTCGTAATATTCATGATACCTAAGAAGATATCTATGTATATCTTCTCAATCCAAAGTTTTATAACAAAACGTGATTTAAGCACTAATCGGGCATTTCGTATTTTTAATAGCTGCAAAATCCTTTTTAATGATTTTAAATTGAAGCTTTTAGCATTATAACCTTTTTTCTTTTCTTTTGTAATTTTCTTTATTTGATTAATTTTATTTATTTGATTTAGGATTGTGTTTCTTTTATCAGTCAAATCTTTCATTTTTCTTTCTGCCGGTGAATAATTTGTCCAATCTCTAGATTCAATTTTCGTGGACAATTTTTGAATTGTCCCATTAGTGTTTATCGAATCTTTTTCTTTTACTTCTCCAACTAGAATTTGATTCTTTTGATTTTTTTGTGATTGGTAAAGTTTGTTTAGTATTTCTTGTAGAAATATTTTTTTTTTGACGAACCAGTTTTTAGTTTCTTCTGAAAAATGCAAAAACAATTCTAAAAACAATTCTAGTTGTAATTGTAACAATTTTCTTTGTTCTTTAAAAAAATTTAAAACTAGAAAAAGTTTTTTTTTCAATTTTCTAATTTTCTTTTTGACTTCTTTAACGAGTTCTTTATAAAAACCTTCCAAAATTTCAAGTTTTTTGGGAGGACCAAAGGGTATTTCCGCTTCCAGCCCCACAACTGTTAAAAAAGAAAAATTTGCTTTTTTGACTTTCTTTTTGATTGGATTTTTATGAGGAAATTCTTTTTTCGATCTGTGCCGAAACTTTAGACGAAACGGAAATACTATCTTTATTTGAATACCATCTGTTTCCCAGTTTTGGGGGAATTCCTCTTCCTCTTGGGTTACTGGAACTCCATCATAACTGCAGTTAACATGCACTTCTCTCTTCCAATCCGCTAAATCCTCAGACCATTCGGGAAATTCAAATAATAGCATACGAATGATATTTTTAGTTATTATTAATGAAGGTACTAGAATATTTAGTCTAATAAACGACTGGGTTAGTAAAAAAACAGTTCTTATTACGGGACCGTAAAAAATGCTATCCCAGGCCTCTGCTATCACTAGTTGATGTATTTCGTTTTTCAACTTTTCTTTTCTTTTGTTCTCTTCTTCAACTTTTCTTTTGTTCTCTTCTTCAATTTGTTTCTCACTTTCTTCTTTCTCTGTAGAATTTGAAATTGGGAATTCCGTGTTTTTACCCACCCCCCTTTTTTTACCCACCTCCCTTTTTTTACCGACCTCCCTTTTTTTACCGACCTCTCCCTTTTTACCCACCGCCCTTAGAACCCTTAGAAATAGTTTTTTTATAAGTTTGAGGATATTCAAATAAAAAGCAATAAATTTGACTATTCTGAACCTACTAAAAAGAGGAGCCCGGGGCCTTGGTTGATAGATTTTAAAAACAGGAGTTTTCCGTCTCCTGGCTCGTATAGAGCCCTTTATTTGTTCTCGAACCCAATCTGCGACGGGTGCATGACGTACCAAAGCCACCTGGCCTACTTCTTCATCAGTATCCGCATCCGCCATGTCGGCTTCATCAGTATCCGCCATGTCGGCTTCACCAGTATCCGCCATGTCGGCTTCACCAGTATCCGCCATGTCGGTTGGCTCTTTGTTCTTCTCTTTAATTCTTTGGATCCTCTTTTTTTTTTGCTTATCCGTATCTTCTACATCTTTTTTTTGCTTATCCGTATCTTCTACATTTTTTTTGTGCTTATCCGTACCTTCTTCATCTTTTTTGTGCTTATCCGTACCTTCTTCATCTTTTTTGTGCTTATCCGTACCTTCTTCATCTTTTTTGTGCTTATCCGTACCTTCTTCATCTTTTTTGTGCTTATCCGTACCTTCTTCATCTTTTTTGTGCTTATCCGTACCTTCTTCATCTTTTTTGTGCTTATCCGTACCTTCTGCATCTTCTGCATCTTTTTTTTGCTTATCTGCATCTTCTGCATCTTTTTTTTGCTTATCTGCATCTTCTGCACCTTTTTTTTGCTTATCCGTATCTTCTTCATCTTCTTCAGGAGTGTCATCAAAAAGTATTATACGTTTGTATTTTCGTAAACAAATTTCATAATCATCTTTCTTGTCTTCACTCACGTCCTCTTCGTGTTCCAAAGCGTCCACTAATTTGTACGGCCATCGCGGAACTTGTTTACTTATTTCCTTTAATCCGGCAGAGTTTTTTATACTTTCCGGGGGATCTAGTAGAATCCGATCGAATAGAAGTTTCAAAACTTTTCTTCGAATTTCTAAATTCATTTTGCCTTCTTCGGAATCTAGAAATAGAGTAAATGCTTCAAAACTTTTATTTGAACTAGCAAATTCATTAATCAAGTTGAATAAATAACCAATTTCTTTTGAAATTGATTTTCCATTAGATTTATCGCTTTTTGCTTCCAATTCATTAAGCATAAGGATAAGATGAAGTTTATTCATCCAAATCTTCTCTGTCAAATTTGTTGTGGAATTTTCTTCTATGCTTCCTTTGATTCTTCCGCGGAAGGCCCCACTTAATAAAGGATCATAGCTTTCAGGTAAATATTCTTCTTGACTTTCATCATTACAAAATCGAGTCTTTTTTTCAAGTTTATTGAGAGAAAGAGATCCCTTATCTAGGGCCTCCACTCTATTTCGCAACTCATTACTTAGGTTTTGTTTTTTTTGTTCATTCCTATAATTCCAATTATTAAATAATTCATCAGAAGATAGTTTTTCTATTTGGAACAGAGACATCTTTTTTTCTATCATTTCGAAAAAAGTCGCTAAACTAGGTGAATAAGTAAAAGATATCCGTTCCTTGCCATCACTCTGGCATGGATAAAAAAAATAGTGTGACATTTCATTTCTCACAGCATTTTCGAATGCACTGTTTTTTATATACCGAAGTGGACGATACCATTGATTAATGTCGAAAAGATTCTTTCTAAGAGATTCCCAACGTTCTTCTTTTTTAGAAGCGAATTTC